CCAAATTTTTTGAAGTCGTAAGTCTTCGTACGTCTATCGAGTTTAATAAAAATTCCATTGAATGCTTGATATAATTGCTATGCTTAGTGTGTGACTCGTTGATTTTTTCGGCTTAATAAAAAGCCACTGATAGTCGAAACTAATAACTCTAGAAAAATACCCAATTCATCACTTCGCATTATCTGGATCCAAAGAATCAGTCAAGATATGACAGATCAGTCATATCCTTGTAGCAACTGAAACCTTTTTGTCTAAATAAAAAAAAATCAGATTCTCGGTTGTGAATCGAAATAGAGAAAAGAAAATAAGGGTGTGGATAAATGGAAGGATGAGAGAAAGAAAGAAAACGATGATTGATGCTATCGAACTCCAATATGGAATATGTAAGGTCTATGAGCCATCTCATAAAAAGGGGCAATGTAAGAAAGCATTAATACAGATTCATCCATACTAAAATGAATCCGTCCAGAGAACAAAAAAATCAAGAGCTTCGAGTCAATAAAGACTGAGAAGATTGACTCACGTACAACTTGCATTGAGCTCCATTGCAGAATTCAGACCTAAACATTAAGTAAGAAGCGATGAGAACGACGGAACCTGTGGATCTCAAAAATTCGATTGAACACGAATTATAATGATTCATTGATCTGGATGGCGGAACGGACCCGAGACCAATTCATCTACTCGCAAAAGTTAGAAATTCTGGCTATAACCGAAATAAAAATTGAATTGAAAGAGTCAACATTCGCCCGCGAAAACTTTTTTTGGATTCCTAACTTTGGCTCAATTAAAGACGCTAAGGTGGTTAAATTCAAGGAGAAAACAAGAGAAAGATTCATTTTAAGATTCTCAAAAAGAATAGAATATTATATAAATATATATATTATTCTATTAGTCTCTTTTTATATTAGTATATTATATTCTATTTTTTTTTTATATTATTATATTCTATATTCCCCTAGAAATAGAAGTAGTTCTTTTAGGTCTTTCACTCTACGATTGAAAGAAGATACAAATTACTACTCGATGTGAGATCGATTCACTGAACTCCATACTTCGATCTATTATTTATACTTATAAAATCGATGGATATTGTATGAACTACAAGTCGATCGTAATTCAAATTCTATTTGCTCGAAATTTCCTTAGAATTCGCGAGGAGCCGGATGAGCAGAAACTCTCACGTCCGATTCTGGAGTAGAGATGGACAACCATCAACTATAACCCCAAAAGAACCAGATTCCGTAAACAACATAGAGGACGAATGAAGGGAATTTCTTATCGAGGTAATTATATTTGTTTCGGTAAATATGCTCTTCAGGCACTTGAACCCGCTTGGATCACATCGAGACAAATAGAAGCAGGTCGACGGGCAATGACACGAAATGCACGCCGCGGTGGAAAGATATGGGTCCGTATATTTCCAGACAAACCGGTTACAGTCAGAGCCGCAGAAACACGTATGGGTTCGGGTAAAGGATCGCCTGAATATTGGATAGCTGTTGTTAAACCAGGTCGAATACTTTATGAAATTGGTGGCGTAACAGAAAATATAGCGAGAAGGGCGATTTCAATAGCAGCATCCAAAATGCCTATACGAACTCAATTCATTCTTTCGGGATAAAATTGGAAATGCAAAAGAAAAAGGCAAAAGCCAAAAAATCGCTTTTTGGGATACAAACGAATCGCAGGTGCAAGTTTTGTTTTTTGGACAAACAATATGTCTTTTTTTCTTCGCCCTTTGCCTAAAAAAATATATAATTAAAAAATGATATGATTCAACCTCAGACCTATTTAAATGTAGCGGATAACAGCGGGGCTCGCAAATTACTGTGTATTCGAATCATAGGGGCTAGTCATCGGCGATATGCTCATATTGGTGACGTTATTGTTGCTGTGATCAAAGAAGCAGTTCCGCAAATGTCGCTAGAAAGATCAGAAGTGGTCAGAGCTGTAATTGTACGTACTTGTAAAGAACTCAAACGCGACGATGGTATGATAATCCGATATGATGACAATGCTGCAGTTGTCATTGATCAAGAAGGCAATCCAAAAGGCACTCGCGTTTTTGGTGCGATTGTAGAGGAATTGAGACAGTTCAATTTTCCTAAAATAATTTCACTAGCTCCCGAAGTCTTATAAAATGAGACCCCAATCTAGTTCCATGATAATATCATTACAGAAAAAAGAGAGTTATGTTTAGAGTAGTTATTTGAAAGAAATCAATTAAGATTCAGGTACTAAGTTGTGTCGCACGCATATACCTTGACAAATGCATAGTCATAACCAAAGCAAACACAAGAAAAACATGTTGATTATATCAAAATCAGGAAGGACCAATACTTTACTTCATTATGGCTAAGGATACTATTGCTGACATACTAACCTCGATACGAAATGCTGAGATGAAGACAAAAAGAGTGGTTCGAATAGCATTTACGAAGCTCAGCGAAAGTCTTGCGAAAATACTTTTACGCGAGGGTTTTATCGAAAACGTAAGAACACATCACGAAAACAACAAATCTTTTTTGATTTTAACCCTACGCTATAGAAGGAATCGGAACGAGCCTTATAAAAATCGAAAAGTTTTAAATTTAAAACGCATCAGTCGACCCGGTCTACGAATCTATTCTAACTATCAACGAATTCCTAGAATTTTAGGGGGGATGGGGATTGTAATTCTTTCTACTTCTCGAGGTCTAATGACAGACCGAGAGGCTCGATTAGAAAGAATAGGTGGAGAATGTTTGTGTTATATATGGTAATCCTTCTAATATCCAAATGAAATTCGCAACTTTCTATTTGTGACAAAGAAAGGGGACAGGTTGTCTAATATCGTATCGCCTCTACGACCTCATCTTTAAAAACGACCTCTATGGTTTTCGATCGTCCAGACTAAAGAAGTTCACCTCGAATAAAAGAGGTTTTCGTTTAACTGAAAAACAGCAATCGATTCCGGAAAGTTGAATCGTTCTCAACGACATCTTTGGGGTTCATTTAGATACGAATGATCTAATGCTCGGTTCTATTTCGGAAAAGTTACCACTTAGGTTTATTATAATCCAACGAGTCTTCAATTAGTCGACTTTTTTACTTTGCGAAAAATAAGAATCAAAATTTTAAATAAGAATCAAAATTTTCGGTATTTTTTTCAACTTCAACATTTTCAACATTCATTCAATATGATTCGAGATGCAAAATTTCAAGAAACTTATTTTCTTCCAAGACGTAGATTCAGAATTAGGGTGAAAAGTCGGCAAATATGAAAATAAGAGCCTCTGTTCGTAAAATTTGTGAAAAATGTCGATTAATTCGCCGTCAGGGCCAAATTCGAGTAATTTGTTCCAACCCAAGACATAAGCAACGACAAGGATAATCAACCTCGGGAAAGGCCCGATATTCAAAAATGGATAGATCCATTGATCTCTGACTCAGATTTATGAGATGCTAAAATATGGCAAAAGCAAGACTAAAATGGGTTTCACGTAGGCCCCGGCGTCGACGTAAAAGGACGCGTAGAATACCAAAAGGGGTTATTCATGTTCAAGCAGGTTTTAATAATACCATTGTAACTGTTACAGATGTACAAGGTCAAGTGGTTTCTTCGTCCTCTGCCGGTAATTGTGGATTCCGTGGGAAACGAAAAGTGTCGCCATTTGCTGCTGAAACCACAGCAGTAACCGCTATGCGTACAGTAGTGATGCAACGCGCCGAAGTCTTGATAAAAGGTGCCGGTATCGGGAGAGACGCAGCATTACGAGCTATTTTCAAAAGTGGTATACGAGTAACTTTTGTACGGGATATAACCCCTTTGCCCCATAATGGCTGTCGACCTCCGAACAAAAGACGTGTGTAAAAATCAAAATTGAAGAAATTTTAACAGCAAGAAAAACAAGAGAAATAAATGATTCAATGATCTGATCAAATAATATTATTATGGTTCGAGAGCAAGTACGAATAGATACTCGGACACTCCAGTGGAAGTGTGTTGAATCAAGAACAGACAGTAAACGTCTTTCTTATGGACGATTTATTCTCTCTCCACTTCTGAAAGGTCAAGCCGACACAATCGGCATTGCGATGCGACGAGCTTTGCTTGGAGAAATAGAAGGAACATGTATCACACGCGCAAAATCTGCGAAAATACCGCATGAATATTCTACCATAGTCGGTATTCAAGAATCAGTCCATGAAATTTTAATGAATTTGAAAGAAATTGTATTGAGAAGTAATCTATATGGACCCTGTGAGGCAGCCATTTGTGCCAGGGGCCCCGGATCTATAACCGCCAAAGATATCATCGCACCGCCTTATGTCGAAATCATTGATAATACACAGCAGATAGCTAGCTTGACGGAACCAATTGAGTTGTGTATTCGATTACAAATCGAGAGGAATCGTGGATATCTTATCAAAACATCCAATAACGTCCAAGATGGAAGTTATCCTATAGATGCTATCTTCATGCCTGTTCGAAATGTGAATCATAGTATTCATTCGTATGGGACTGGAAATGAGAAACACGAGATCCTCTTTCTTGAAATATGGACAAATGGAAGTTTAACCCCGAAAGAAGCATTGCAGGAGGCCTCCCGAAATTTGATTGATTTATTTATTCCCTTTTTACAGACCGAAGAGGAAAACTTACATTTCGAGGAGAATAAACATATGCTTCCTTTATGTCCCCCTCTCCTTCCTGAGAAATTGGTTAAAATACGAAAGAACAAAAAAAAAAGAGCCTTGAAATCGATTTTTATTGATCAATTAGACTTGCCACCCAGGGTCTATAATTGCCTCAAACGGTCTAATATATCTACAGTATTCGACCTTTTCAATAATAGTCAAGAAGATCTTATGAAAATAGAACACTTGCGCATAGACGATGTAAAACGGATAGTAGACATTCTCGAAAAGCATTTCGGGCTTGATTTACCGAAAACTTTCCCATGAATGTATTTCAACTTAGTTGTAGTTGAAGTCTGCAAATAGGTTTTCAATCT